ACTAATCACATTAATAGTTGCATTGATTCTTATTTTCGTTCTCACATCTGTATTGATAGTCACTTTTTAAGCGATAGTCAAAATTCCAATGAAAGTTACATTTATAATTTCATTTGTAGTGAAAGTGGAAAGATTCGTGAAAGAAAAAATTACAAGATAAGACCTAATAGGAATCGTAGTAATTTAATGAATTCTAAGGATTTCGATATAACTCAAAACTACAATCAATTGTGGATTCAATGCGACAATTGTTATGGATTAATGTATAAGAAAGTCAAAATGAATGTTTGTGAACAATGTGGACATTATTTGAAAATGAGTAGTTCAGAGAGAATCGAGCTTTCGATTGATCCGGGTACTTGGAATCCTATGGATGAAGACATGGTCTCTGCGGATCCCATTAAATTTCATTCGAGGGAGGAACCTTATAAAAATCGTATTGACTCCGCTCAAAAAACGACAGGATTGACTGACGCTGTTCAAACAGGTACAGGTCAACTAAACGGTATTCTGGTAGCCCTTGGGGTTATGGATTTTCAGTTTATGGGGGGTAGTATGGGATCCGTAGTAGGCGAAAAAATCACTCGTTTGATCGAGTATGCTACCAATCAATGTTTACCTCTTATTTTAGTGTGTTCTTCCGGAGGAGCACGAATGCAAGAAGGAAGTTTAAGTTTGATGCAAATGGCTAAAATTTCTTCGGTTTTATGTGATTATCAATCAAGTAAAAAGTTATTCTATATATCAATTCTTACATCTCCTACTACCGGTGGGGTGACAGCTAGTTTTGGTATGTTGGGGGATATCATTATTGCCGAACCTTATGCCTATATTGCATTTGCGGGTAAAAGAGTAATTGAACAAACATTGAAAAAAGCCGTGCCTGAAGGTTCACAAGCGGCTGAATCTTTATTACGTAAGGGCTTATTGGATGCAATTGTACCACGTAATCCTTTAAAAGGTGTTCTGAGTGAGTTATTTCAGCTCCATGCTTTTTTTCCTTTGAACAAAAATGAAATCAAATAGAACGGTTAGTTTATCAGAATTAAACGAAAACCCTGAAAAATGCATTTTTCTTTCGAATCATTTTTTTATCGATATTCTTGTTTACTACTCAGTAAACCTCTATCAACAAGATAAAAAATCAATTTTTGCTTTCGGGAAGTTCAAATTAGACTAGACAAATAAAACAAAGTTCATTTTCCTCCCTTGCTTGCAATAGATATATCAAATAGAGATATATACAGATCTATAGAGAGTCTTCCATCTTTTTGCATTTCCCGAAAATTCCCTGTTGTTGGATCATATTCTAATCAATTTTGTAGAAATTTGTAATGGAATAAAATTTTTTCTTTATTAATGACTATTATAAGTATAAGTAGAAAGAAGACAATAAGAATAATAAATCTAACAAGGGGATTATGATACATCTATTTGATTTTTAAAGATTAATAAGTCCATTTATTTAGTTTGGCGTTTCTTGTACCTATTTTTTGATTCTATTTCTATTAGGTTCTATTCTATATATTTCTATTAGGTTATATATTAGTATTAGATATATATTTACTTAAAGATACTTATTATAATTATATAATATATATAATAGAAATAATAAAAATACAAGATATTTGAAGATATCTTTAGAATTCAGAATATAACAATAACAGGTACAAATATTAAATTGAGGTACCCATTTTATGACAACTTTCAATAACTTACCCTCTATTTTTGTGCCTTTAGTAGGCCTAGTCTTTCCGGCAATTGCAATGGCTTCTTTATTTCTTCATATTCAAAAAATAAGATTTTTTAGATCGGATGAGACCTAATCGTATCACTCCTTTTTTTATTTTAAAAACTTCGATTCGATAAGACCCATTTGGTAGAATATTGTATAACACATAGATTCCTACAAACATAAATAAAAAAAGCTCTTATGCATGTGTAAATGTATTATATGAGTAAAAAAATTTGCGCTCTTTTGAATTGAAAAATGGATCATCATCGGGCCGATGTATGAAATTCAAGTCAATGTATTTATTTGTATGTATATAGCTATAGGGGATCATATAAAGGAAGGAGATGTTATTATTTTCGATATCAAAAATTATATGAATTATTCCTGAGGTAAAGGTTCACAACAAAATAGTTGATGAGAGTTACTTTGAAAACAAAAAAAGGAAAGTCATATTTTCTCAATTCCAAAAAATTGTATAACTGGATCTAATATATATGAGTTGGCGATCAGAATCTATATGGATAGAATTTATAACGGGGTCTCGAAAAACAAGTAATTTCTGCTGGGCCTTTATCCTATTTTTAGGTTCATTAGGATTCTTATTGGTTGGAACTTCCAGTTATCTTGGTAGAAATGTTATCTCGTTATTTCCGTCTCAGCAAATCATTTTTTTTCCACAAGGGATTGTGATGTCTTTCTATGGTATCGCAGGTCTCTTTATTAGTTGCTATTTGTGGTGCACTATTTTGTGGAATGTGGGTAGTGGTTATGATCTTTTCGACCGAAAAGAAGGAATAGTGCGTATTTTTCGTTGGGGATTTCCTGGAAAAAGTCGTCGCATCTTTTTACGATTCCTTATGAAAGATATTCAGTCCATCAGAATAGAAGTTAAAGAGGGGGTTTCTGCTCGGCGTGTCCTTTATATGGAAATTCGAGGTCAAGGGGCTATTCCTTTAATTCGTACTGATGAGAATTTTACTACACGAGAAATTGAGCAAAAAGCTGCTGAATTGGCTTATTTCTTGCGTGTACCAATTGAAGTATTTTGAAATGAATTAATTTTAAAAGACTAAATGCTTTGGCAGTAGGAAGAAAAAAAGAAAGAATTTCTTTCTTTTTGTCAATTAAACATTCATCTATTCTTTTATGCTCGTTTTTTTTGATATATTTGATAGAAAGTTTCTTCGTCTCGAAATTAGTATTGATCGAAAAAAGGGAGAATAACATCCTGGAAACCCAATTTTTGCTTGATTCAAATTGGAAGTGTATTCTGCGTCTATTTCTGTATTCTTTCTAGATTCAAAGCAAAGACTAAGTATTGAATCAAAAGAAAAAGAGAAAATGGATTCATAGGCTCAATACATTCTATTCGAATTAGAATAGAAACTCATGCTCGATAGAAATATTAGATCTAATAGAATCAACAACTGAGGTAGGTTCATTAACAATTCACAGATTCAAAATGGCAAAAAAGAAAACATTCATTCCTTTTTTTTATTTTACGTCTATAGTCTTTTTGCCCTGGTTGATCTCTCTCTGCTGTAATAAAAGTTTGAAAACTTGGATTACTAATTGGTGGAATACTAGACAATGCGAAACTTTTTTGAATGATATTCAAGAAAAAAGTGTTCTAGAAAAATTCATACAATTAGAGGAACTATTCCAGCTCGATGAAATGATAAAAGAATACACAGAAACCGATTTACAACAATTTCGTCTAGGAATCCACAAAGAAACGATCCAATTCATCAAGATACACAATGAGTATCGTATCCATACAATCTTGCACTTCTCGACAAATCTAATATCTTTCGTTATTCTAAGTGGTTATTCCTTTTGGGGTAAGGAAAAGCTTTTTATTCTGAATTCTTGGGTTCAAGAATTCCTATATAATTTAAGTGATACAATTAAAGCTTTTTCGATTCTTTTATTAACTGATTTATGTATCGGATTTCATTCGCCTCACGGTTGGGAACTAATGATTGGTTATATTTACAAAGATTTTTGGTTTGCTCATTATGAGCAAATTTTATCTGGTCTAGTTTCTACCTTTCCAGTCATTCTTGATACAATTTTTAAATATTGGATCTTTCGTTATTTAAATCGTGTATCTCCGTCACTTGTAGTGATTTATCACGCAATAAATGACTAAAAAATGATTCACTGATCCAATTCTAATCTTTCGTACCTTATACATCATAACCAAATAAAAGTCGTATTTACTTTACTCTTTTTACCCATGAGGGATTCCTTGTATATTTCAAAAAAAAATTGGATTTTTTTCAGTAAATGTAAATAGCAGAATTGTGGCTAGGGAAGTATATTATCGACCTACCTAACTTTATTGTAGAAATTTGCGGGATAAATGATTGGACCATGCAAACTAGAAATACCTTTTCTTGGATAAGGGAAGAGATTACTCGCTCCATATCTGTCTCACTCATGATATATATAATAACTTGGGCATCCATTTCAAGTGCATATCCGATTTTTGCCCAGCAGAATTATGAAAATCCACGAGAGGCAACTGGGCGTATTGTATGTGCCAATTGCCATTTAGCTAATAAGCCCGTGGATATTGAGGTTCCGCAAACGGTACTTCCTGATACTGTATTTGAAGCAGTTGTTAAAATTCCTTATGATATGCAACTAAAGCAAGTTCTAGCTAATGGTAAAAAAGGAGCTTTGAATGTGGGAGCTGTTCTTATTTTACCCGAGGGGTTTGAATTAGCCCCTCCCGATCGTATTTCACCCGAGATGAAAGAAAAGATAGGAAATCTTTCTTTTCAGAATTATCGCCCCGATAAAAAAAATATTCTTGTGATAGGTCCTGTTCCTGGTCAAAAATATAGTGAAATAACCTTTCCGATTCTTGCCCCAGACCCTGCTACTAATAAAGATGTTCACTTCTTAAAATATCCTATATACGTAGGTGGAAACAGGGGAAGGGGTCAGATTTATCCTGATGGTAGCAAAAGTAACAATACAGTTTATAATGCGACGGCAGGAGGGATAATAAGCAAAATTTTACGAAAAGAAAAAGGGGGATACGAAATAACCATAGTGGATGCATCGAATGGACGCCAAGTGATTGATATTATCCCTCGAGGCCTAGAACTTCTTGTTTCAGAGGGCGAATCCATTAAACTCGATCAACCATTAACGAGTAATCCTAATGTGGGTGGATTTGGTCAGGGGGATGCGGAAATAGTACTTCAAGATCCATTACGTGTCCAAGGCCTTTTGTTCTTCTTAGGATCGGTTG